CATCGAACCTGCCCAACCAGCAACCAGAGCTGTATGCATTATATGAACGGAAAGCAACCGACCGGGATCATTCAATACAACGGTATGAACACGATACCAAGGTAAACCCATGGAAAATACCTCTTTATCAAAGATAAATAGACACTACGTAACTTTATTGCATTGGAAAAGCTATACTATGACTATTCTATGGACCCCCCTTGTTCTGAAATAATTCACTGAACAAGGGTTAGTATTTGTTCTATTCTATTGGTAATAATGAAACAATTCTATTCGTAGGAACAAAGAGAAGCAGATTTATTCTATACCCGATAAGTACCAATACGCAATGGGTGGTTGATACCATTTTGTATCAGTAAATGTGTCCTTCCTTATTCCTCATTAAAAGGCCCTATTCATCAAAATTTTCCTTTATTTATTCTTTTGTCTTTCTTTATGAATTTTTCTAATCTATGGATAAAATAAATACAATAAAACCAATATTATAAAGACAATAAAATAATGTTGTTACGTTTCCACATCAAAGTAAAATATAGTACTTAGTTCTTTTTTCTTTCAATTAATGCCTATTGGTGTTCCAAAAGTACCTTTCCGAAGTCCTGGAGAGGAAGATGCATCTTGGGTTGACGTATAGTGCGACTTGTCAGATATATTGGGTCATATGGGATTTCCCCGTTCTCTCCCCCGATCGAGATATCCTCTGTTTCGCCCAAGAAAGATAAATTGAATCATCAAAAATTTGGAGCGTGAAGCGCAATTAGATCCATTGTTTGGGGGATTCACATTACTATTATCAATTAGAATAATTTATGGTTGGCTTGGTTGGACTAAAAAATGAAGTATCCAGGCTCCGTTTAGAAAAAACCCAATTAGTATGGTAATATATCTATGATTACTACTTGTATCATAAATGATTCCTGTTTGGTATTTGTAAAGAGATCCTATTTGTCAAGCGAGGGAATCTCAAACTAAATACTTGGTGAAAGGTATGAAATGAATTGAAAAAAAAAGAAAGTCATAACAAAAAGAAATGGTAATGAGAAGATTTGTTCTATATGTGCAAATCAAAATCGGGCGGATCTTTACCCGGAGTAGAGCATAAACCTAAAAAGATGAAAGAGACCCATTCAGGAACAAGAAAATACCATCGTGATTTTGATTGAATCTCGATGAAACAATACATCAATGAGAAGTTAATTCGATAAGTTTAGTGACTTTTTTTCTATTATAAGGAAGAAAGAAGTTCAAATTCGTCTTTATTGAAAAATCGAAGAAAAAGTCCTTTCATTAGAAGTCAGAAAAAACCTGCTATGAAAAAAGAATAGGAACAAAGAAAGAGGACTTGAATCTATACATTGATTCTTTTTTTTTTCGCAATTATTTTTTGAACCGTATGCGTCAAAAGGTGCATGTACGGTTCCTAAGGGATACAATTTTACCCTAATCAACCGACTTTATCGAGAAAGATTACTTTTTTTAGGCCAAGAAGTTGATAGCGAGATCTCGAATCAACTTATTGGTCTTATGGTATATCTCAGTATCGAGGATGATACCAAAGATCTGTATTTGTTTATAAACTCTCCTGGCGGATGGGTAATACCTGGAGTAGCTATTTACGATACTATGCAATTTGTGCGACCAGATGTCCATACAATATGCATGGGATTAGCCGCGTCAATGGGATCTTTTATCTTGGTTGGAGGAGAAATTACCAAACGTCTAGCATTCCCTCACGCTTGGCGCCAATGAGGTTTTTTTTATTTGAGAGAAAAAAGAAGACTATGCCTTCGCCATATGAATATTAAGTAATAATAGCATGGCACTTCGAATTCGATATGCAAAATTTTTGTATTGTTTTTTTTTTCAAAAGATTCGATTATGTATCGAGAGAGTAGTATGAGATAAAAGGTATTTCCGATTTCTCTTATCTATCGGGAGTCCAGTTCAGCGTCACAAACTTTTTTGTTTTCACACCGAAGGGCTCTTAACAATATTTATGTTATAAAAAAAGAGGGCGAAAAAAAAACAAGATTTTTCCTTATTTGATTGGATCAAAAAGAAACTTTGGGATTGCTGAATCAAAGACAAAAAAAAGAATCAATTTCAAAATAGAAAGCAACGGAGCCATCATAGTATTTTTTAACTCCTCTGAAAGGAAGGGTGGCAATTTGATCATTTATCCATCTGGGTCTGATAGATTCTATTTTTATCTTTCTTCAATGGAAGGTTAGGGGTCAATTTTATTGTAGAGCCGTATGCAATGCACAAAAGATAATGCCCGTACGGTTGTTCAATTCTATCTTTTTTTTCCTATTATTCTTTATCTTTCTTTCTTTTCTCTTCGTTTCATCACGCGAGATAGAGAACTGTTATATCATCAGGGTAATGATCCATCAACCTGCTAGTTCTTTTTATGAGGCACAAACGGGAGAATTTATCCTGGAAGCGGAAGAACTGCTGAAACTACGCGAAACCCTCACAAGGGTTTATGTACAAAGAA